CATATTTACAATACAGACGTGGTGATCAGTTGGACCTTTGATTAAATTAATTAACATCTTTTTTTTTAATTGACCTCCTCTTTTCTTTAATCCAAAGGAGGTCAAATTAAGATTACTCTTCAATTATTTAAGTGTAATTTTCGGACTAACCTAACCAAGACTGGAATCACGCTCTGTAGGATTTGAACCTACGACATCGGGTTTTGGAGACCCACGTTCTACCGAACTGAACTAAGAGCGCTTTCTTATCTTCTTATCATTATCACACTAGCTAAAACTAAAAAAAGGATTTTTTTTCTAACCCGAATACATCTTGTATGCATAAGACTATCATATAGAATATGATATAATAAAATAAAGATTATGTATGCCTGATTTTAATCGATTTCAATGAATCCCTCGTTACTGCTCAGACGAGAAGTAATAGGTAGGGATGACAGGATTTGAACCCGTGACATTTTGTACCCAAAACAAACGCGCTACCAAGCTGCGCTACATCCCTTTCAATTGGTCTACAGTGTCATTTTATTTTATAGAATCCCTGTCTTGTTTTCAAAATCCTTATTTTTTCCATTGATATATCCAAGTTATCTTGACATTTTTTTTTTATTCTCATGTAACATATAATAATAATAGAAGGCTTATATACACATGAATCTGAAACCCATCGTAAAAAATAACTAAAAAAAAAGAATATTTTTTTGGAATGCTCAGTCGGAAGGGACGTCTTTTTCGGTTTTAAGAAAAGGAAAATCTTATTTAAGAAAAGGAAAATCTTATCTACCGAATCATTGTAAATTTCAATTGGAATTAGGAATTCCGTGTACAAATACAAGCGGTCCTTAACTACTTACATAGTTATATTATATCGGATCATATATGGATTACCATTAGGCATTACAATAAATAATACAATAAATAAAAAGAATAAAGAAGGAGGATTTAAAATGCGAGATCTAAAAACATATCTTTCCGTGGCACCGGTACTAAGTACTCTATGGTTTGGGGCTTTAGCAGGTCTTTTGATAGAGATCAATCGTTTATTTCCGGATGCGTTGACATTCCCTTTTTTCTCATTCTAGTTATTGACATGGGAAGGGGTGAAGAAGATTAGAGATAGAATCAAAAGATTTGTGACTAATCCCTCCCCCTCTTTTCTTTTTTTTTTTTTTAGATAAAATAGAATTCAATACAATATAATAAGTAGAAGTAGAATAAAGAAAGGAGGAAAGAGAAATAAAAAAGTAGATTCAACCTCGGCAAAATTCGGGTTTCGTCTCCAATTCCATTTAGAAATAATATTGTGAGAACAGAAATGTGTCTAGGGCAAGAAGATCATACAAGATCTTTTAATGAAATACTGTACATTGAATCGAATTCGATTCAAAATATACCTAAATATTAGTTTGTTGTTTTACTTCTTATTTTTTTTATTTCTTTTTTCGCGGAAAGTAGAAGAGTTGGTTGAATCAAAAACGCAAAGGAGGTTCATGGCCAAGGGGAAAGATGTCCGAGTAACGGTTATTTTAGAATGTACCAACTGTGTTCGAAACGGTCTTAATAAGGAATCAAGGGGTCTTTCCAGATATATTACTCAAAAGAATCGACACAATACGCCTAGTCGATTGGAATTGAGAAAATTCTGTCCCTATTGTTACAAACATACGATTCACGGGGAGATAAAGAAATAACTCGAATCAAGTGCCTGTGTGTCACTCTTACAAGGAACACGAAAAGGACATATTCTATATATACCATATTATTCTATATATTCTAGTTAACATAATTTAACTAACTAAAAAAAAAAGCCAAATCAAATCCTATATTTTGAATTCAAAATCTTTTTGGATCAGATTGAAATAGGATTTTGGGGATAAGGAATAAACAAACCATGGAAAAATCCAAGCGACTCTTTCTTAAATCCAAGCGATCTTTTCGTAGGCGTTTGCCCCCGATCCAATCGGGGGATCGAATTGATTATAGAAACATGAGTTTAATTAGTCGATTTATTAGTGAACAAGGAAAAATATTATCTAGACGGGTAAATAGATTAACCTTAAAACAACAACGATTAATTACTATTGCTATAAAACAAGCTCGTATTTTATCTTTGTTACCTTTTCTTAATAATGAGAAACAATTTGAAAGAAGCGAGTCGACCTCCGGAGCTACTGGTCTTAGAACCCTAAATAAATAAAAAAAAAAGTAGACTTACTTTACTCCTCAATTGAACCCAAATTCAAATTCAAATCCGAACTCAAACACAGATTGATATTTTGTTCGAAAAATTGTAAGAAAAAAAATTGGGGAAGAAGAAGAAATCTTTTTTTATTGGATATTGGACATATTCGATCATTTAATTTTGAGCGACTTTATCATATTCTCTTTATCATACTAATTTCTACTCTACCTTCCCGGAGTTCATTCTCCAGCGAACTCCATTTAAAATATTCTGACGAATTCCTTACAATTTCCTTTTTTATTTTATGATCTCATTAGAAATCATATAAAGACAATTCCTATTTAATATAGCTATTTGTGCAAGTATTTTACGATTAAGAAGCAACTGTCTCTTGTACAGATTGTGTATTAATCTACTATAACTATAGGATACTCTATTCTCGCGAATTACTGCATTTATCCGAGTGATCCACAAACGACGAAAATCTCTCTTTTTCCTATCTCTATCTCGATGAGACGAAACCAAAGATCTTATTTTCTGTTGAATAATTGTTCGAGTAAGTCTTGAACGAGCCCCCCGAAAGCTTGATGCAAATAAACGAATTTTTGTTCTACGTCTCCGAACTATATATCCTCGTCTAATTCTAGTCATTGAATAAATGAAACTTTCATGAATAACTAATTGATTTCCTTTCTTTCAGTTATTCTTTTCCCTTTTCCTAGTTTATTAATAACAAAACGGATTCTTCCAATGTATAAAATACAAATTCCAATGGCTTTTGCTACTATAACCTTCCCAACCACAATTTGTCTTTTTTTATAGGCATTTCACCTCGAAACGAGTATTGATACTAGGTATCAAAAAACAGAAAAAAGTAATAAATAGAAATGAATAACGAAATAGTGGATTCCATCGTTTCTATGGTTATGTCTTAAACGGTGAGGTCCTCTCTATACACCGGAGTCCCTTATTTCATTTAATCAATGCTATTAGCAACTTGCACAGTTCAAATTCTTTGGCTCTACCCATGAATTATCTAGTAATAGGTCTTTCACAACGAGATCTACCTATACAGTAACGGTATTTAATTATGAAGATTGGCTGGGTAGCTGACCCTCTTAGTCCGTTTTTGCAAGAGTATAGGCATAAGATTTCGGCTTTGAAAATAGGATTTCCCCGCTTAATGGATAACTATTTGTTACCAATGAGGAATGTTTTCTCATCGGAAACCATAAATTTCATATACAATAGAAGAGAATTGAATAGATCTTTTTTTTTTAGTTTTCGATATATAGATATAGATAGTGAATGGCCTTCTTCCTTCCATTTTATACTATTGACTAGTACTGATCATTGATACTGGAAAATGGATTTCCCTTTTTTCTCCCAATGGTGATCTGAACGAGTCGCACATACACCCTAGTACATGTTCCTCGACGCTGAGGACATCCCCCAAGAGCGGGGGATTTCGTAACATTTCTGATTGGCTGTCTTGTGTTTCTAATAAGTTGTTTAATAGTTGGCATGTTGAATCGTATACATAATAAATGGGCTGGTTTAGATCGATCCTAACCGGATGATTATGAATTACTTCTCTATTTAATAGATGAATAGAATATTAGTAAACCCGTTAATAAGTAAGAAGATAAAATCTCAAATCGGCGATTTTCGTCAACTTAATGCTATTTTTTTTTATTCAATCGCTACAAGATCAACAATTCCATGAGCTTGGGCTTCTGTTGCTGACATAAAAACATCCCTTTCCATATCTTCGGATACAACCCATAAGGGTTTGCCCGTTCTTTGTACATAAACTCTTGTGATGGTTTCGCGCAGTTTCAGTAGTTCTTCTGCTTCCAGGATAAATTCTCCCGTTTGCGCCTCATAAAAAGAACTCGCAGGTTGATGTATCATTACCCTGATAATATAACAAATGGTTCCTCTATCTCGCATGATGAGGTGAGGAGAAGAGATACAGAATAATAAAAAAAGAAAGATAGAATTGAGCAACCGTACAGGCATCCTTTGCACATTGCATACGGCTATACAATGGAATTCACTTTACCTTCCATTTCTTTCCATCGAAGAAAGAGAAAAAAATATAGATATAGGGTTTATCCGATTCAGATCGGGAAATGATCCAATTACCATCCTTCCTTTCGGAGCAGTTAAAAAATACTATGATGGCTCCGTTGCTTTTTAGATATTTCTCTCGTCTGTGATTCAGCAATCCCAAAGTTTCTTTTTTTTTTTTCGTACTCTTTCATAACAATAACATAAATATTGTTAAAAGTTTTCTGTTGTGAAAACAAAAAAGTTTGTGACGCTGAAATGGTAATGGTCACCGATAAATAAGAAAAAATCGAGAATACCCTTTATTTTATACTAATTTCATACTACTCTTTCGATATATAATCGAATGTTTTGAAAAAAAAAATTTCTCATATCGAATTCGAAGTGCCATGCTATTATTACTTAATATTCCTATTTCATATGGCGAAGGCATAGTCTTTTTTTTTTGTTCTTAAAAAACTCATTGGCGCCAAGCGTGAGGGAATGCTAGACGTTTGGTAATCTCTCCGCCGACCAGGATAAAAGATCCCATTGAAGCGGCTAATCCCATGCATATTGTATGCACATCGGGTTGCACAAATTGCATAGTATCATAAATAGCTACTCCGGGGATTACCCATCCGCCAGGAGAGTTTATAAACAAATACAGATCCTTGTTATCATTCTCTATACTGAGATATACCATAAGACCAATAAGTTGATTCGAAATCTCGCTATCAACCTCTTGGCCTAAAAAAAGTAATCT